AAGCTTTATGTTCGGCGCAGTACTCATACTGGAACTTACGAGCAAGAATTGCTCTATCAATCACCATCTACTTTAGACATATCTTCTGAAACTTTTTTCAGATCCAAAAGTCCAGTATCTTCCTACAAATTAGTGAATTAGGGGGGGAGGCTCTTTGTGCAGAAAAAGAAAGAGCAGGGCAATATTTAAAACTTGCATTCAAACTGCGAAATATTTATACAAAGGAGGAGAGATCAAGATAATGCAGCAGGGTTGGTTATCTAATTGGCTAGTCAAACATGAGGTGGTTCATAGATCTTTGGGCTTCGATCATCGAGGAATAGAGACTTTACAAATAAAAGCAGAGGATTGGGATTCCATTGCTGTCATTTTATATGTATATGGTTACAATTATTTACGTTCCCAATGTGCTTATGACGTCGCACCCGGTGGATCTTTAGCTAGCGTGTATCATCTTACGAGAATACAGTATGGTATAGATAATCCAGAAGAAGTATGCATAAAAGTCTTTGCCCAAAAAAGGATAATCCTAGAATCCCATCTGTCTTCTGGATTTGGAGAAGTGCCGATTTTCAAGAACGCGAATCTTATGATATGGTGGGAATCCACTATGATAATCATCCACGCCTTAAACGTATCCTAATGCCTGAAAGTTGGATAGGCTGGCCTTTACGTAAGGACTATATAACCCCCAATTTCTATGAAATACAAGATGCTCATTGAATGATAAGAAATTCATGTTCACTTATACAATACAACTCCAGATTTTATTCAAGTCAAGGAATATTTTTACGCTCTGTTCCTAGATGAAACAGAATACCTATTACATTCTAATTAATTCCTATTATACAAAAGGGTTCAGATAGACTGAGCAAAAAGGGGCTTCATTTCGATTCTCCAATTTGGAAAATCACATATTAATTTCCTTGGTATGAACAGAAAAATACGATGACTCAAAGAAGTTCCCTACCACGAACTTTGTACCGCGCGCATTACTTAGAACAACTAGGAAAGTAAGATAAGATAAGCAAGAATAAAAAAATATTTGTCGGAATAGCGGAATACAAAATTAAGAAATGCAAAAATGAAGAAAAAGAAGTGCCTCTATTTAGAGATTTATCTACTTAGATGAATAAATCATACTCTATCTATATTATTAACGACTATGTATCCCAACTCATCTCGAGGTATTTGTATCAATACCTATTCGGTAGATCTTTTTTTTTCTGTGCCAGGAACCAGATTTGAACTGGTGACACGAGGATTTTCAGTCCTCTGCTCTACCAACTGAGCTATCCTGACCTTTTCTTGTGCATCATCCTAGTAGAGTATTTGTATCTATGTCAATTAAAGGGGCTAAAAATAAAAAAGTATTCTCAAATTGGACTTAGTAAATGTCAGGATAATGATATGGATTGTGAATTACTTACTTAATAATAGGGATTACTTGCCTATACTATAATATGTTCATTTGTATGAATGGGATAAGATCCAAAGAAGTCAGTTCGGATCCGTTTGTGAAAGAGTAGAAAAAGAAAGATAGTGAATCTTGTTTGAACCATTAATGCAAAATAGAGGTTGGTACAATAGTTAGGAAGTAAAATGGGCTTTTTATTGGGGATAGAGGGACTTGAACCCTCACGACTTAGAAAGTCGACGGATTTTCCTTTTACTAGAAATTTCATTGTTGTCAGTATTGACATGTAGAATGGGACTCTCTCTTTATCCTCGTCCGATTAATCCGTTTTTCAAAAGATCTGGAAAAGAATGAATTGAAGGATTTGATTACTCAATATTCGATTCTTCTTTCACCTTCGATTGGAATGGATTCACAATAATTCTGAATTTTATCCTAATTTATTATTTCATAATCATTCATAATTTATTTATATAAATATATAATCCAGATGTTGATACAATTCATTTTTTTTAGTACTTCAGTTGATTTTGCTTTGTTTATCCTTTAGTGCAGTTTTCATTTGGATTTTGTGTGAAAATGAAAAAAAAAGAAAAAAAAGGAGTCTTTATGTCTCGTTACCGAGGACCTCGTTTCGAAAAATACGCCGTCTGGGAGCTTTACCGGGACTAACTAGTAAAAGACCTAGATCCTGAAGTATCTTAAAAACCAATTGCGTTCTGGGAAAAGATCGCAATATCGTATTCGTCTAGAAGAAAAACGGAAATTTCGTTTTCATTATGGTCTGACAGAACGACAATTACTTAGATATGTACATATCGCTGGAAAAGCAAAAAGTTCAACAGGTCAGGTTTTACTACAATTACTTGAAATGCGTTTGGATAATATCCTTTTTCGATTAGGTATGGCTTCAACCATTCCTGAGGCCCGGCAATTAGTTAACCATAGATAGACATATTTTATTTAATGGTCGTATAGTCGATATACCAAGTTTTCGTTGCAAACTCCGAGATATTATTACTATGAAGGATAACCTAAGATCAAAACGTCGGATTCCAAATTCTATTGCATCATCCGCCCACGAGGAATTGCCAAAACATTTGACTAGTGACTCATTCCAATATAAAGGACTAGTAAATCAAATAATATTTAGTAAATGGATCGGTTTGAAAATAAATGAGTTCTTAGTCGTAGAATATTATTCTCGTCAGACTTGAACCTAACGAAAATAAGAAAGGTTCAAAATTATTTCCCCTTTTCGCGGAACTAAAAGGGCCTTAATCCGTATTTTCTCATTCATGTATCACAAATGGATCTACAGTAGGATTTTTTTATTGCCGTACCAAAGTAATTAATTTTGAATAATGAATTTCTATCAAATAAAGGTCTTATTGCTGAAATAAATTGCTATTTGATTTGATACATTGTGGTCGGTAACGTTGGTGAATTAACAGAAACGGAAAGAGAGGGATTCGAACCCTCGGTAAACAAAAGCCTACATAGCAGTTCCAATGCTACGCCTTGAACCGCTCGGCCATCTCTCCTACATAATCTTATTATTGACCAGAAACTGAGTGAATAGCGAGTTTTCGTATCCCTGCAATACAGGTACAACCACAACCGCTCGAGGGTTCCATGGTTCTATTGGAATAAAATAATTCCTTTCCCATTTCCATGGATACGAGCGGAACTATTACTTACTATTTCATCTAAGCTATTTCATCTAAGTGGAAGAATCCTGGATTTATTTTTACTAGGAATTCCGCTAACTCGAAAAGTTTTAGTTTGGTTTTTCCAAAATCCAAAGAGAAAAGAATGGAAGAATTCTTTTTATTCCATAATAAAATAAAGGAACCCTAGAATTCTGTTTGCATAAGGTACCCTACCCCATACAATCGAAATAGAAAAGAAAATAGGGTATGGAACGATTAATGACTTTGAAAACGCGAAATAGTTGATGAGAGAGAGAAATAGGAAAGTGGAATGAAATCCAATCTGATTCAAATATTGAATATCTCTCCTTGTCCAAGCAGAAGGAAAAGGAGACAATTTGAGCAGAAAGCCCATATCTATTATCTATTTTTTAGAATCGAATTAGTCTGTTTTTTGCTATTTCGTACTGTATAATTCCTTTGTTTATGGGATCATTTTCCCCGAGGGTTTCCAATCAATGGGGGCGTAGTATAGGTAGTTAGAGAGTGTTGGCTCCCCTAGCTTGAATTCTTTTTACCCATTCTTTGAGAGTGATAGGTTTTATTTTTCCGTACCGTAATAGAAGAGCTCAGAAGAAAGACCTAATTATGTAAAAACACGACCATTCAAGCTAAAGATCAGAGGATCCGTAATAGGACTCTCATAGACTTGCCAGGAAATAGACAATTTTGAATCGGCTTTTGCGCTAGGCTCAAACTTGAGGGACGGAGCCTTTTATTTGGTTCGGGGAGTGGATTAAGAACGTTTTAGCCCCTCCCTCATCTTTGATGTGGGAATGTCGCTATAAGACGAATAACCTTATTCCATGGTGAGTTTAGCTACCTCCAGAAAGTCAGTGTCTGAGTTATAGTCCGCGCGATCCATTCAAAGTCTGAGTTTCTAGAAAATTCCTTCCTCACCAAGTAGTCTTCTTGGCCCTCAAAAGGAGACAGCCGAGCTAAATGATCCATACGAGTCACTAGCTTGGAAGCCATTTGCCTTCAATGCAGTTTTCGAACTGGAAGTGTAAATATTTTCCCTTACTGGTTACTTGAAATAGACCTCATCTTCATAAACTTATTTTATAGCCGGCTGTCCAAAGAACTCCAATTGAAGATCGAAACTCGCTAGGACATTTCTCTGGCATGGTTCATATAGAAAAAAGAGATATTCATGTTCCTCTGTATGTAGAAAAAAGTTATATGGTGTTTTGGGTATACAGAATCTCTTAGAAATGAACAGGGCATTGATTGCTAAGTGGTGCTTTCGTTTCAAGGACCCCACTGTCACAGGTCTTTGGAAGCAAATAATAAGCAAAAAGTATAAAAGAAAAGATGTATTCACCATTTGAAAATGGTGTTGTCTCTGAGAAACACAACATTGAGTTAGGCTGTAAATACTTCGTTGGAAATGTTTGGATATATTTTTGGGAATGATAGATGTTTATGTGACTGTACACTGGCACACCTATATCCAACTTTGTTTGCAGCTTGCTATGAACAGGAGATTACTGTGGCTAAAGCTCTGGAACATGATAGTTTCAATTTTCCTATTTGAGTACAGGACGTTGTTCAGAGTGTTGGGCGGCATTGTGGAGAGATCACCCACAATTTGATTGTGATGTAGCTTTATGATATCTCCTCAAGGTATAAGTTAGAAATGGATGTGATATGAACTGAAGAGTAAGAAATGTGGCAATGGTAATACTTATTAAGTTACAAACTGATCTGTGAAAAGAAATTCCAAAATAGGATTTTCACAATGTCGTTGTTGACAATGCAACTAACTAGAACTGCCATGCTATGTATCTCTGTGTTGTAACTACTTCTAGATATATACGTATGCTGGGTACTAATTTTGAATATGAAACACTGCAATTGTTCCAAACAAATTTATTGTACGAAAAGAAGCATCACAGTTTCACAGTACATACAAGTCAAACATAACCAAAGCATAACACTTCCACTATTCTACCCCCCAAAACATCAATGAGAAGAGTGATCGGAGTGAAAAACTGCTATTGATTAGTAGGAATACGACTTGTATGGGCAAGCAAAGTGGAACGAGCAAAGGCTTTCTATAGAGTAAAAAAAGGGAGTGAACAAAAGGGCGGCGGATGCACTATCAAGACAAGAAGGAACAACACAAACCATACTGAACTAAACCAGGTGATATGTGCATTAAGTCCCGAAAATGATAAACCTTGCAATTGATTGAAGATCTTGGTCAACTTTGACATATTTACATATCTAGTGTAGCTGCTTTCTTCTCTAGCTTTCTAAGAGCTTCCACTAATTGTAAGGTTTTTTGAGGAACTAGAGCACGACAGCATTCATTTGAATGTTCTTATAAAACAATATTTATATTTATCATATCATATTTTTACTAGAACTTCAGTTCTTTCACTTCGACACGTCTTCCATCACCAACTGATGATAAGTCAACTCAACATTTCCAGCTTAGCTGCCCCTTTTACTTGCGCATATCCACTCAGATGATGAAAAGTGGGCTATGGGAATCCTTGGATAGATCTTTTAAGCCGATGAAAAGAGGAAAATTGATTGAGTTGCAGGAGTGGTCATATTGATCTTCTTTGGCCTAGTTCAGTGTTGGCAATGTACCCTCCCCTCTTAGTCTTTTATCTTCTATCTTACTTATCGCTACATTTATGTATTTTTTTAGCTATTCTTTTTGATCCTGGTTGAAAGTATGTAGAATGGGGAAATCCATTTACGCTGGAATTCACTCAGGTTTTTTTGTAGGAAGCTCGGACTATATGCTAAAATAGATTTAGGGGATGATATTTTTATCAAAAAGTGGACGGTGGACCGAATTAAAATTCAACATGGATTTTAGAATCCAAAATAAAATAACCTTATTTGCTGGCAAGCGGTAAGGCAAGCGTTGGCAAGGCGGAGTAGCTTGTTAAAGGAAAGCGGTAGCGAAGGGTCAGGATGAACTATAGATACTCATGTGTCAGCTAATGTTGGAAGGATAGAGAGCGGTAGCGATGGGCTAAAGACATGCATGCAAGTTGAAAGCATTTCTTATTTCGAAGTTCGCTGTGCTCTTGTTCAATAGACATTCTGCTGGAACTCACCTTTATCTTTAGAGATGATGATGAATATTCTTTAGAGACTCCTCTAAAATAAAAGAAATACTTAACAAGAAAATCTAAATTATGTTTATACGGACGGAATTCGGTCTATCCTTTATTGAATATCATTGGACCTGACTCCTATCTATCAACTCATTACTCTCCTTTGTTCTCTGGTAAGCTCTCGCATTGCCTTAAAACAAGCATTCTTTCGTATTCAAAGAAGGTTTGCTTGCATGTTCTAGCACTGGAAGAGACGAATATTGCTTGCCGGATGCTATTCACATGTTGAAGCACAAAAGGTACCTCAAAGTTTTGAGTTCTAAGCTGAAGAAATAGCCTGAGTCAACTTATCTTCTTTACAACCTCCAAACAAACGATTTAGGAAATGGAAATTGGAACCTTTTGGAGTTACCTAGTAGCATTGGAAACCTTATGTTCCTTCGATACCTTGGCTTCTTTGATTTAGTGATTAAGCTATCGACTTAACCGCTTGTGTTAAACATATAGATTGTCCTATTCTCTCTTTTTTTCTCAAATGACCTATTTCACATAACCGATGTTGATTACAGATTTTGCCTTGCGTCACATTATCGTGGTGATCAATTCCTTTCGTGGATCGATTGAAATAACCGATTTTGGTGTATTAATTCAAGATAGGTAATTTTCCTCAAGGTCATAAAGATCGGTCATCTAGCGTAGACTTCTGACTCTAAGTGGAAAGTCTTTCTCATCTACCTCTTCCATCCAAAACCGTTTTTCCGCAGGGCCCGCTGCCAAGTTACTTAAATCTATATCGGAGCTATAGGATCGGTAGACCCGTAAGCGAAGATGGTTCGCTCCCACATAAGGAGACGGATATTCGATGTGTTTAGCATAGTGACACTTTTTTGGTGCCGAAACTGCCCCAATCCCTTTGGTCATTTCGCTTTTCGTGCCGGCCTGTATTCGGAGTTTCTTGGATTTGCGGTGCCTGAAAGCCTTTCTCCTTCTTTTTGGTGACGTCGGATGCCCGCCTTTGGCGCTCAGAAGTGGGTTCTCCTTCAAAGAGGGCTTTTCCCTGGGCGAAAGGGACATGGTTGTACTGGATTTCTAGTCCTATAGTGGAAGAGCAGATAGGATCACACCTACACGTAAGTTCGTTCGTTGGGTTAGTGGCCACCCGCACTCCAACCTATCTATATGGCAACAAAGCGAATGACAAGGCAAAAGTAGCTGACTCTTATCGCTAACTTGACTCGGTCTAAGGGCGAGCTTGAATACAACTCACAGAACGATTCCTCCAGGGGCCTTCAGGCACTCAAACAGATAGTGAGACAGACACCATCTATAGAACTTGAATGACAATACACCCATATATTCTAGCTAACAATCAGAAACTGTATCCAAATGGGGGGGACACTCTTCCTTCAGAAAGATGCCTTCGAAAGACTCGCTCTCTTATACGATATTATTCACTCTTTTCTTTGGGCTAACTCACTTTTCCAAATCAAAGAGAGAATCTAGAAGTTCACCGATTCATCCTTTCTCGCTCTTCGTGAACCAAGGTATTCTTCTTTCTTTTTCAACTGACTTCGTTCATTAAAAAGCAGAGAACTTCTTCCCTTCAAGCATTTTCTTTCCAGTTTAGAAGAAGTCAATTTCGAGTGTATGGTGCTTCTTGATTCAAAAGTAATTTATCTCTCTGGCCAGAAGGTCTGCATGATGTGTCTGTTCTGGCTAGAAGGCCATATTGGTGTATGAGGATCTGTCAAATCCCTATGGGATAGCGGGAACTCTCCTTCATGTCCAAGTCTCGCAGTCCTATCTTTCGAAGCCGGTAAGCATTCTGCTTTCATTCCAACTTTTCCAGGCAGCTTTCCTAGAGCCTATTCCGTACGTCAAAAATGACCTCTCGTGGTCCTACTCTGTCTATTGGTCTAAGCCGGCTGTGCTTTTCATTTTCTTTGATTTTTCCGCGAGGGCCTCTGCTTTCCTCGAGGGAATACGACGAACACTCATCTCCAGCATTCAGGTGGTCCTATCATCTCTATTTCCTCCCGGCATTTCCTTCTCTAGTCAGGGAAGCCATAATCAGTCAGTAAGAAGTATATCTATAGGGAGTTTATAATAAGAGAACTGGATGTGCGAAACTTGTGTCAAGAGGGGTGTAGAAAGGAGAAAAAGCATAGTTCAAACTAGCCTCATCACAATAAAAAAGCCCATGATCGAGTGTCTTCTTTGAGGTGGCACAAAGACGAAAGTAATTAGTTCACAAGGCCGATGATAGAAGGGCTGGGCCTAATTAATTGTTCCGGTATAGAGATGAATGAGAGGATGGAGATAGCGCATTGAATGGTTTGAGGAAGTAGTTAAACAATGAGAAAATTTTTCACAGATAATGCGGGATGAAAGTTCGATATGTTCCTAAAAATATGCAAATTGGAAAGGTAGGAATTTTTATGGTGACCTATGAAATATGAACTAGAAAATGCCAGTCCTTACCCCAAAATGCAAATTAGAAAAACATGCAGACACAAAAGCACATAAACATGATACCTAATGTTACAACACCCCACCTGATTGGAGTAGTTAGTATCTTTAGATAGAGAGGTATTAAAGGTTACACGTTGGCGAAGAGTACTGGAAAGGCAGTCATTGCTCAAACAAAGAATCCTTTTTTTTCTTTTAGAGCGTTGGGCCTGGCCGATAGTAGTAGTTACGGTGAATGTCACAATTCCTCTCAATGGGAAAACTTTAATTTCTATCCTCTCCGGATATTCTGATAGCAGTTTTCCTCCTTCCACACGCCCCCCTCTAAGGGGAACATCTGCTCATGTCGCGATGGTTCGTATGGTTTGGTGAATCAGGCATCCATCTTGGATTTTGATTCTCTCCAGGAGGTAAGTCCCTTGTCAATGATGGAGCTTAGGAGCCTTTGGGGTTTGTGTTGGAGTGAGTGCGGACTGCATGGCATGAATATACCTGTCCTCATCTTCCTTCTGCATCACTTGCTTGTACAATGCGGGTGCCATGACGCATACACAAGGATGGCAACAACCGTCTCAAATAGGGCTTCAATGGTATGTTCTTTAAGTGATTGTGACGAGGATTTCAAATAACAGATTACTACGCTTCCTTGTTGTTTCACAACATACCTTTGATGGCGTGGTAGACCACTTTTCACAGCGTACCTTCCATCTTTAGCGAAGTGCCTGAGTTACCTATGGGCATGTTTCTCCGACAGTTAGCTTCACAGCTTGAATAGGTGTATGCAAGGGAAAGTGGGTTATGGTAAACAACAAAGTAAACAAAGTCGAGAGGTATATAGAGAGGGTTTCTGGATAACCGGTAGATGCATATTGTTCAGAAGCAATGGTAAGCGCTTCTAGTTTTTAGCTTGTGCTTTTTACTACCGATATCTTCCTACTTATGAAAATCGATTATTTTTCTTTTCGATTTCTTTTTCTAAGAGATCACAAGCGTTATCAGTCTCCAGACGCATCTATCTATAAAAAGGAGTAGGGCACCTGATATGAGATACATACTGGAGTCAAGGATTGGGACCACTAGTGAGAAGGCAAAGAAATCGTTTTTATGTATCGGAAGGGAAAGAAGGACCATCCATTGGCAAGCACTAAAGGTAGGAATCTAGTGGCTGCTGCATCAAGCTCCATCCATGATTTGACACTCTAGAGGAGAGAACTGCTGTGAGCCAGCTTTGTAGCGACCTTTCTTATGCGGAAGCAAAACCTGTATTTCTATACGAGTTTCCTTCAGTTGCTTAGGGTGAGCAAGCCCATAATATTCCATTTATATTCTTTCTCCCTTTTCTGTTGGAGTTACATAGGAGTGGTCCATAGGGAGGGCACTAGTTACTGGTTGGGAACCATCGGTCCATAGGCGCGCGAATAGGGGTCCATCCAGTTTATTCTTTTGGGGTTGTGTGTGGGACTGATTCCTTTCCTCTTGATGTGGAAAAATAGGCTCTTAGGGCATATGCAGCCTTTACCGGAAAAAGAAAGTCAACGGACTTCATGGACGAGGAGGTGGAGGATGAATGGTATGGCTTGCTCACTTGCTGAAAAACTTATTTTCCAAAATAAGGAGAAAGAAAGCCTACTCCGAATGGAGAAAAGCATATTCTAGTATTTGCCCATAAGCTTATTCAAAATAGGAGTGCTACATAAGCATATGCTAAAGGGGGAGGAATCCATTTATTATTTATTTCTTAGCCTTAGCCTAGGCCCAACTATGTACAGAAATCTATCTATTATTGCCTGCATCGACAGCAAAGTAAACTCTCGCTGATGATAGAAGAACAACTCTTAGGGCAGTTGCAAGGAAACTATGAGCTATTTATTGTTCCTTTCTTAGACAGGCTACAAGATAAAGGATGGCTTATGGTCTATTTTCTTACTTGACTATCCTGCCTGACTTGGCAAATAAAAGAGAACCCCATTTCGCCCGGAATTGGACTTGTTTGCTACCTTGGGAAATCTTTCTGCTTACCTACTTGCTGACCTTAGGATAGGAAATGCATATTACCTGAAAGCTAGTCGCTCGGCTGGCACGCTATCAAAGCACTTAGGATTGGCTGGAACAGAACCCCCGAGAAACTTTTGAACATTTCGGAGAATATAGAGAGGAGGGATAAAAATGTATATTTTGTATCGTTTCTTCGAAACCTCGCTTACGTTTAACTTCCCTTCACCAACCTCTGAGGGTACTACGGGCTTAGACTCTCTAAGATATCCATCACTAAACTAAAGAAAGTCGCGAAAATCATAAGAGAAGCTTTGTGTTCAGAAGGTTGGGAAGGAGTACGCCCGGTTTGTCTTGATTTGCTTCATCCATGATTCCCCTTGTGGAGTGAAGTGGAATGCTAAAGATACAAAAGTGAACCGTAGGATCTCGTCTTACCCCATTGACAAAACTTGTCCAAGAAACCCTGTATGTATCGACTATGTAAATAAAGCCCTAATGTTTCAATTCCGCATACACCAAGAACGACCAATTAGCTCTAGCCAAACCTTTAACATAATTTTTCATTTATGCCCATACAAAAAGGGACAACAGGTTTTGCCCATTGGTTCCCAGAAGTATGTATGAAAATTTCCTTGGATGTGTATTATTCTTCTGGATTTGGTCGGTTGTATTATATATATACTTTCTAATATGAAAATGGAGCATTCTACTGTCAATGAAGTACATACTAAAATTGGGAAATGTTGAGCTCTATTGTTTGGAATAGGCTCGCTCCATCCTTCCGCCCGGCTGTGCTTTTACCTTTTTTTGGTAGTGGTCTCCTGGAATTTGATTTTGGAAACGCCTGCCTTTTCCAATGATGGTGGAACCAGATCCAACACTTTCGGGATATCTCCCCGTGCTGCGCTCAGCATGTCCCACCATCTGAGCTAACCTAACCTGTCTTTAGCACGGACAGCACTCAATATCTCGCAGCGGAATATGTCTACCGGAGTACGCTCCGCAAAGCTCCTCACTCGGCACACAATCTATATCCAAGTCCCCCATCGCACTCCACAAGTTTGGGACGACCCCTTTCTTAACGGTGCCTTAATACAAGGCTTCCCTACTAAACCAGTACACTAAGTACGGGATCACTACTCATGACTCCTTGGTCTTCATAGTCCTCGAGAACACGATCAACAATGTCTCCCATACATTGTATGACGAAATGCCCCTCACTATCCAAGGCAAGTGCATGGTCTATCACCCATCACTTAAACCACTGTCATATATAGGTATCCTATCTCATCTTAGAGTTCCCTTGCCTTCAACAAGCACCCTTGTCTATCGACCAGGTTTCCAGACTACAAATCCCCACACTCAGATAGCATCCAAGTATAAGGCCCTCTCGACTGAGCATATCATCTAGGATCCACTCCCATATGCGCAGTCTACTCAACTGAACAACACGTCCAGTCTACAAATGACTCCAAGATCCCTCTTATCCTGGATCCCTGCGCGACAACCGACTTGCCCGCAAGACTTGTCCTTTTAGGTTAGGTGGACCAGACCTTCGTCGCTCTGCACATGTCATCCTTTGCGCTCCACTACAGAGATCAAGAATGTACAAGGTAGGTTAAGCAACGACATACCAGCGAACCCCTGGCTAACCCATTAGCCCCGTAAAGCCTAGACCAAAGGTGCCTAATAGCCTAGCCAGACTCATCGGGTAGGGAATCCCATCCTCAGCGAAGCCAGTAAGCAAGCCCAAGTCCATGCAAGAAGGCCCGCTGGATATATCCAAATTCAAAGCCCATCAAAGACTCATTTGTAGATGAGTTGGATTCGATATTTGCAGGTCAGCATCATTATTATTGTTATTTTATTAATCACCGGTTGCAACGAATATTGGATTTTCTGCAATATGCATTTCATACGCAGAAATAGATGAGGCAGTGAAGTTGGATAACCCCGTTGCTAGTCAGCCAACAACATTCGATCTTGGTTTCGACAGTGAGCTTCATGGTATCAATACTGTTAGAGTATCAACGAACATATAGATGAATTGTTGATTAGTGTAGATGAATTCTTGATTTCTGTTTGCAGGTGCTGTTCGTGATATTTGACCTGACGGAGAAAAATAAGCGATGCCTTTTTATGTTATGGATCTAGTCCTTTTGACCAAGTTCAGCTCGTTGTGCCAGGGCATCACTTTGAGCTTGTTTTTGAAGATTCTGATTAATGCGACGATGGTTATTCTGAATTCACGTTGCTTTGCCATGATAATGTTCCGTTTTTCATGAAACAACTGTTTGGCAGTTGGTTGTTAGGCAAGATAAAGCCTACTAAACGCGAGGATCTCTGCGTGCACAACTCTGATATTTCGAACAGTGATATATGTGATATCCGGAGGGGATATGCCATAACAGCCGAGGTAAACTGCTTGAATTGTCACTTTGAGATTAGCACATTTTTCCTTATTTAGTACTGGTTTGTGAACTACCTCTTCTCCCAAGGAAACGACTTTCTGGGTATCGATCGTAATAGGCAGAGGGCGCGGTATAGGAAAGGAGTGGATCAAAAGTATCTGCGCAGAAGGAAGAGGAACAAAGGAAGGCGACAAGAAGGCCAAGCATGCCCGACGAGTCAACTCTTTAAAAATAAAAAATAGATGCCAACCGCACATGAATTGCAAGAATGCGGTTAGTGATTGATTGTGAAAGCAACAATTGAATAGAAAAATAAGTCGAAGGAGCTGTCAGTGAGAAAATGTTGGAATAATGGGTCTTGGCATGTAGTCTGGTCCAACCACAACGATAGGGATTGGAATGAAAAGTGTTTGTGCCCACCTCACCAACCATCTTGTCCCGATACATACCTTCCCCTAGCAAGAGATCATGGTCAGTTCTTTGTACAGCCCATGGTATGATATTTGTCGAGAAGAAAAGAATGGCAGCCGTGTTATCACAGTAGATCACGGTTGTCTCATATGCATGCTTAGTCACATCAAGACAGAGAAGATAATTTCTCAGCCATATTGCCTCTTGAACTGCAGCCGTGCATGCTATATATTCTTATTTAATGGTAGACAAAGAGAAACAATCTTCTTTCTTACTGCACCAAGATATTGAGCCTCCTTCAAGGATAAACATATACCCTTGCCTTTTTTCGTCCATCTTTATCAGCAGATCCCTCGGCATCGCTGTATCCAACTAAATGAAAACTACCACCTTGGTAGCATAAGGCGGGATTCATCGTACCACGTAGGTAACGAAGGAGACTCTTTACTGCCATCCAATGCAAAATTCCGGGATTGCTTTAGTATCGACTCACCATACACATCTTCTACCTCATCACTGTCATCATTTGCCGGTGCAGATAATGACACATGCTCCTCAAGGATATCAACAGAACCAACCTTTTGTAGGTAGCAAAACATCTCACTCAGTAACTAAATTAGAGTTCGATCTTTTACGTTTGTGTTGTCTTTTTGCATTTATGTTTCGATCCGACATCAGATCTGAGTTATTGTTCACTGACTATATCTTAGACCATTGCGATCTCTTTCTTTCACTTGGTTTTTCTTCCTTCCCTTCGGTACTCCTTAACTCGGAGATACTCCTTCGGTCCCTAGCAACGTTAGGTATTACTAAAGATGAAGATCGAAGTCCATCCAAGTCTAGAAGTAAGCCCGAGACAAGTGAACAAAGGCTGGCGTAAGCACAAGGGCGAGCTGAAGAAAGCTTTTGAAGAAATTGGTTCTGACGTCGAAGATAGGCTAGCTAGGACTGAAGCTTTGAAGCGGATTGGTACTGCTTTTCCTTTGCTTTTATTTCTTGTGTAGGCTATCGATTCCTAAACCAAACCGGTGAGTGTCGCTTTTACACTTCAATTCAGAAATTGCCTCGTCACATAAACTCGTAAGTAGTGTTTCGGTTTGTTTCTTCGGTTCGGCTATCCGATGATGGATTGCTGCTTTCCGGAAGTTATTGGCAATGAATTTCTCGTATAAGAACTTGTTTGTGATTTCGCAGCTCGGCTACAAGTGTCGATGAAATCGTGCGCATAAACTCAACAATAGTCTAGTTTTGGGTGTATTAGGTTTCAAAAGAAAGGCATTTGGATAGGTTTCTTCATTTTCATTTTCCATTCAAAAATGTTCCCTGTAGTATAGTAGGTTCTCCGTTGGTGTGCTCTTTCTGAATTAGGTTGGTAATTCGATTTTATCCTCCGTTTTTCTTGTATGGACCACACCAACCTCTCTTTCTAGCCGTAATCGATAAGAAGGAAATATCATGGCATGTCAAAGCAATCAGAAGATTGATGTTCATCTTGCATTGAATTC